GGATTCGAATTCCCCTGGGGGTAGGGTACTACGAAAGGAAGTTGATCATGGATTACCAATAAGCCTAAAAAAAAAAAAGAAAATGGATTCTTCCTGGGTCGATGCCCGAGCGGTTAATGGGGACGGACTGTAAATTCGTTGGCAATATGTCTACGCTGGTTCAAATCCAGCTCGGCCCAATAAACCACATCAATCTACCATGAGATAATAGAAAACCCCTTGTCCTTTAGAAAGACCCCATACAAAGATAAAAAAGAATCAAAATTTCTGCCAGATCCCTTATTTCCCTGGGATTGTAGTTCAATCGGTTAGAGCACCGCCCTGTCAAGGCGGAAGCTGCGGGTTCGAGCCCCGCCAGTCCCGACGGATCCAATAAATAGAAAAAGAAAAATTTCCCTTTCGATGAACTAGTAAAGAGTGTCGAGGGATATACTTTCATTCCCAAAGAAAAAAGGAGTCTTGATTTCTTTTTTCTTTCCTATTTTTCCATCTCGCTTTTATTGTTTGGTAGGTTAGGAACTATGTAATTAATTGAAGTGGAAAGGCAATCTGAAGATCCTTCATCAGGAGATTGTCCAAGGAGACACAAGGTGGGTTATAGAAAAAACAAGGAAACGGATGATCCATTTTGGAGTAATTAAGTTAGGAATCCCAATTTTGATTCGGTATGGATAAAATAACTTCCTATGTTATACTATTCAAGTCTTGACGACGAGTTTATTTGATAGATCAGATATTGTTATTCATGATAGTGATCCGGTTCAAGATCATCGAGAGGTAATTGATTCATTGAATTTACAGACGATAGACGAAAGATTTATCATCTCTAGGGGATTAAATCCCGAGTTATTGCGAAGTAAAAAACCGATGAGATTATGGAAGTAAATATTCTTGCATTTATTGCTACTGCACTTTTCATTCTAGTTCCTACCGCTTTTCTACTTATCATTTACGTAAAAACAGTCAGTCAAAATGATTAATTCAATTGAAGTTTGAAATTCATTTGAATCAAACTTTCCTTCCAAGTTCTTATCAAAAATTTATGAAGTCAAATGAAAATGAAAGGGATTCAATTTCACGTCTTAACTTAAATGAAATAAGCGCACTATAATCAAAAATTTTCTAAGAGATAGATAGTATGGTAGAAAAATGAATTTTTCTACCATACTATCTCTTAGTCTATACTATCTCTTAGTCTATAAAGTTGTAATCTAGAATAAAGATAAACGCTTAAGTTTCTATATTAAGTTTCTATATATCAATCTAGACTATTCTCTTCCTATATTAATTCCATATACAAATATTAATTCCATATACAAAAAATTCCATATCATATATTGTATGGAATTAACATAAGACCCAATTTGCTACATCTATTTGTTTTCCGATCAATCTGAAAAAATTCTTTTTTTAGGATTCTAATTCCTTTCCTTTTTCTAATAAGGAAGGGGAAACCTCGCCTATTTTTAATGCCATATGAAATAAGTCGATAAAGCATAAACCGCCTTTCTAAAATTAGAATAGAAACAAAAGGGTAAATGCCCAATATGTCACTCGCCCGAGGCAATATTTTATTATTGCCCAGTCTCTCCTTAAACAACCACTATCTCTATATCATTTCTTATAGAAAGTGCGTATACGCTTAACAAAACGACTTCTTTTTTGAAGAGTCAAGAAGGAAATCAAAAAAAAGGTCCGGTCTTCTTTAGTTTAGTATCCGTCTATAAAGATAGTAAGAGCCCATTCCCGTTGATTGAAATAGAAAATTTCGGAAGAATTTTAGGTTGGAATAAATTTCCAATCATCTGAATCCCTTTCTTTTCGAAGTACAAAGACGGGAATCAATGAAATATCTCTTGGATTGAAATAGCATGATTCCTATCATAGATTACTCCATTGGAATCCAATGGGATTCCAAATTCATAGTTTTTTTTTAATAGTTCAAAATGCGTTGCAGAACGATCTATAAAACAAGTGGGTTTGATTAATAAGTAGTACTTCTAAAGCCCACTTCTTCCCCACACTACGAGTGAAAGGGAAAATGTAAAGACTACCATTAAAGCAGCCCAAGCGAGACTTACTATATCCATGTGCATTATGTCCCCTAATCTATATAAATACGAAGGAATTATTCCTCACTAATAATAGTGGAATTAATGTCGCAGAGTCAAAAAGGGGTTCTACCAAACACTAGTGAGAAACCAACCCAATAAATCGATTATGATTTCGAGTTTTTTGGTGATTCAGGCGACACCCGGATTTGAACTGGGGAAAAAGGATTTGCAGTCCCCCGCCTTACCACTCGGCCATGCCGCCAAAATGATACAAAATAGATACAATTTTTCCCGGATTACTTCATTTTTATTGTACTTGCATTTTGACTTCTGTTTTCCTTAATCCTTTTTTCCTAAAAAAAAGAAATACCCCTTTTGATTGGATTTGATCCATCCCTTTGATTGTATAGTATTTGAAAATACACAATGCTAAAAAAATTCTCTCG